TACGAGATAATTTCTTCCTTTTTCTTGCTTGTCCATATAGAACTAGACACCATTTTTTTCTATTTATATAGAAAATTTGTCAACAAATAGTATAGAGTTTCTTTTCTCTCTATTATTGTATTGGCCTCAGATCAGACTATAAACCGAGGATCGAGGAAAGCGGGATTATGACAGGTTAGTTTCTATCTAATAATTCATGAAAAGTTCAAGAAGAATATTATCATATTCTTCCAATTTAATAGACGCAAAATTGAAAAATATCTTTTTCGCGTTTATAGAAGAGGGTTTTTTGAATCCTTTATTTTTTTTCTATTCTAGTTATAACTTTAGCAGTTTTCTTGAACCATATCTATCAAACCTCCTTCAGGAAAAAAAGAACTTTACTATATTAAAATTAAAATTAAAGTTAAAGAATATAAATAATAATATAAAAAATATTACATAATGTAACTAATAAATAATATGATTGATTGATATAGTACCTCTAATATAATTAAATATAAATAAACATAAAGAACATAAATAAGATAACCCTTTTAAAATATAATATATTATGTGATATAATATGGAATAAATAATATATATATAATTTAACAAATTTTAAAATAAGAATTAAAATATGAAATATTAAAAATAATATAATATTAATGTGTTTTTTACATTATAACACGAATAATATAAAAAATAATATAAAAAATGGAATCGAATACCATATTAAATGCTCCTTTAATTAATATATCCCTTTTTTTCTAATAGAAATGGAATAGAATAAGACATAAATTTTTTTCTGTTTTTCGGTTATGAATACGGAATGGCTATGAATGCTATGCAATTTGTCCCACCCGCTCTAGAGATAATAACTACAGCCCAGTTTACTCTTCGTTTTCTAATCTTACATTAACTCGAACTATCTTTTCATAATCTCATTCAGTTAGTTTTGATTGAAACTTGTTGTCCATTTATATATATGATTTAACATGCCAACTATTAAACAACTTATTAGAAACGCAAGACAGCCAGTCAGAAATGTCTCGAAATCCCCCGCTCTTCGGGGATGTCCTCAGCGCCGAGGAATATGTACTAGGGTGTATGTGTGACTCGTTCAGATTATATTATAATATGGATGGAACAAAAAAGCAAATGAAAGGAAATAATTTTTCCAGTATTAATGATCATTACCAGTGAATAAGATAAAATGGAAGAACTCCAGTCACTATCTAAAATGAAAAAGATCTATTCATATGAAATTTATGGTTTCCATTGGTGTAAATCCGATTTAAGATGAGAAAAAATTTCCCATTGGTAGCGAACGTTATCCATTAAGCGGGTAATCTTATTTTTAGGGCAAAACAAAAAAATTATGCTCCCATTCTTGCAAGAACGGACTAACAGGGCCAGCTATCTAGCTAACCTTCAAAATTCAATACCGTTACTGTATAAGTGGATCTCATTGTAAAAGACCTATTACTGGATAATTCATGGGTAGAGCCAAAAAGTTTGAACTGTACAAGTTATCAATAACATTCAGTAAATGAAGTAAAGGGCTCCGGTGTATAGAGAGGACCTCACCGTTTAAGAAATAACCATAGAAACGAAGGAACCCACTATTTCTTTATTCATCTATATTTAAGTTGAATTTACATTTCTTTTTTATTTGTTTGATACACCAATACAATTTCTTATTTTTTTGTCTTGTTTCAAGGCAAAATAAATGTCTAAAAAAAAGAAAAAATCGTGGTCGGGAAGGTTATAGTAGCAAAAGCCATTGGAATTTTTATTTTATACATTGGAAAATTACGTTTTGTTATTAATAGATCGATCAGGAAGGGAAAAAAGAATAACTCAAAGAAAGAAAATCAATTAGTTATTCATCAAAGTTTCATTTATTCAATGACTAGGGTTAGACGAGGATATATAGCTCGGAAACGTAGAAAAAAAAGTTGTTTATCCCGTCAAGGGGCTCATTCAAAACTTACTCGAACTATTGCTCAACAGAAAAGAAGGGCTTTGGTTTCGGCTCAGCGGGATAGAGATAGGAAAAAGAGGGATTTTCGTCGTTTGTGGATCACTCGGATAAACGCAGTAATTCGCAAAAAAGGGCTATACTCTAGTTCTAGTTATAGTAAATTTATAAATGATCTGCGCAAGAGACAATCGCTTCTTAATCGTAAAATACTTGCGCAAATAGCTATATTAAATAGGAATTGTCTTTATATGATTTGATTTCCAATGAGGTCATAAAAAAAGAAGATTGGAAAGAATCCATCCCCCAAAATTATTTAAATCAAGTTCCCCGGAGAATAAACTCCGGGAGGGTAGAGTAGAAATTAGTCTGATAAAATACAATCCATAAAAAAAATCAAAAAACCTATTCAAAAAAAAATTCCCCGATTTTTTATTATCCTACGACACAGCAATCAAATCTAGATTCTCATATTTTTTAAAACAAACCAGCAACCCATTTTTGAGTTAAGATTAGAATTTGTTTTTGATTCAATTATCAATTGTATAAAGACCTATTTTTTTCTAAAAAAACCTATTTTTTATTTTCGGTTCTAAAATTATCAGTTCTAGTAGTCGACTTGATTCTTTCAAATTTTTTATTTTCGGTTCTAAAATTATCAGTTCTAGTAGTCGACTTGATTCTTTCAAATTTTTTATTTTTGTTTCTAAATTTATCAGTTCTAGTAGTCGGCTTGATTCTTTCAAATTTTTTATTTTTGTTTCTAAATTTATCAGTTCTAGTAGTCGGCTTGATTCTTTCAAATTTTTTGCGATTAGTAATAAAAGGTAACAAAGATAAGATACGAGCTTTTTTTATAGCAAGAGTAATTAATCGTTGTTGTTTCAAGGTCAATCTAGTTACTCGCCTAGATAATATTTTTCCCCGTTCACTAATAAATTCACTAAGTAAATTCGTGTTTCTATAATCAATTCGATCCCCTGGTTGGATCGGGGACAAACGTCTACGAAAAGGTCGCTTGCGTTTAATAAGGAGTCGCTTAGATTTATTCATAGTTTGTTTAGTTTATTCCTTAATATAAAATATAATATACCGAAAATCCTATTTCGGTTGGACATAAAAAAAAAAATTCGAATTAAGAAATAGGATTTGGTTTGTTTATTTCTATTTTATATATTTATTTTAATTTTATATATTTATTTCTATATATATATTTTTATTTATAAAATTAAAATAAATATATAAAATAGAAATTTGATATTTCTATAATATTTATATAAATATATAATTTATTTATATAAAATAGAACGAAAATAGTTTTGTCCCCTTCCTTGAAAGAATGATAGGCAGACGTTCGGTTCGATCTATTTCTTTATCTCTCCATGAATTGTATGTCTGTAACAATAGGGACAGAATTTTCGCAATTCCAACCGACTAGGCGTATTGTGTCGATTCTTTTGAGTAATATATCTGGAAATGCCCCTTGATTCCTTATTAACACTCTTTCGAACACAACCGGTACATTCCAAAATAACTTTTACTCGGGCATCTTTACCCTCAGCCATCAACCTAACCTCCTTTGGATTTTTGATTCAAGCCACCTTTCTATTATTATTTTCGTCCCGAAGTGAAGAAGAAAGGAAAATCAAAAAATAGAAGTTTCTAACTCGAAATACAAATACAATTAGAAAGATTTCGTTGCAATCACAATCAATAGAGTAATTATAGTAAATAAATTTAAGAAATACTCCGTAATCAAAAGGTTTCTAACTATATTTCTAATCACAATATCTCATTTTAATAGCCTGTATGATACCTATTACCCTAGATTCACATTTTCGTTTCCACTCTCCCCCTTTTTTTAGAGATTTTCATTCGAACCGGATCCCAAGTTTTGATGAGGTTGAATCTACTTTTCGTCTTTCTCCCCTCGAATATTCTTATATTATTAAAATAAGGGGGGGATTAATCACAGATAGTTGATTCTATCTCTAATCTTCGTTACCCCCTTACCACGTCAAAAACTAGAATTAAAAAAAGGGGAATGTCAGCGCATCTGGGAAAAAACGATTGATTTCTATTAATAGACCGGCTAAAGCCCCAAACCATAGAGTACTTAGGACCGGTGCCACGGAAAGATATGTTTTTAGATCCCGCATTGAAAATCCTCCTTCGTTTTTTTTCTTTAATGTAATATATAAAAGAAAGGCAATACATATCTAATCTACGATCAGATGCATAGATAGTTTAAAGTTAAAAAAGACTACTTTTGTTTGTACACAAAATCCCTAAGCTAAGTCAAATTAAAATAAATGTACAACGATCCGGTAGATAAAATATTTTTTTTTTTCAGAAAATAGAGTAGCATGCCCCTTCCTGCTGAGCATTCCCGAAAAGTTTTTTTTAATTTACGACGGGTTTTTCATATATATCAAAATATTTTTATTATACCTTATATGATATGAGACCAAAAAGAGGAAATGGCAAGATAAATTATGTATATAGGAAATAGCGATGTGGAAAACAAGACAAGGATTCTTTACAATTACACTATAAAAACCAATTGAATTGAAAGGGATGTAGCGCAGCTTGGTAGCGCGTTTGTTTTGGGTACAAAATGTCACGGGTTCAAATCCCGTCATCCCTACCTAATTACTTTTCCTCTGAGAAGTAAGGAGGAATTTCATTTTAATTAAAATCGATTAAAAACAGAATTTCTCATTTTTTTTATCATACTCTATATGAAGTATATGCATGCAGGATGCAGATGTAGTTTTTTGTTACAAAAAGGTTTCTTTACAGTCTTATCTATTATGATAAGAAAGCGCTCTTAGTTCAGTTCGGTAGAACGTGGGTCTCCAAAACCCGATGTCGTAGGTTCAAATCCTACAGAGCGCGATTCCATTCTTGTTAGGTCGAATCGAATTAATTATCGAATTAGACTGAAATAACTGAGCAGTAATCTAGATTTGACCTCCTACTTTCTCTAATCTACAGGAGGTCAATTAAAAAAATATTTGTTAATTAATCTAATTAATCAAAAGCCCAACTGATCACCACGTCTGTATTGTAAATATGCGGTTACGAATAATCCAGCCAAAGTAATAGGAATTAGACCTAAGACAATTCCAAATAGAAAAACTTCAATCATTTCAATTCCTTTGAAAAAAAAAGAAAAAGGTAATATCTATCTCTAAATATTAATCTGAATTGCCCATGAATCTCAATAACCAAAAATTATCAATTGACGCGATAAAGAGCTAAAAAATATATGGAATCCCACATAAAGATTTCTTGAGTTGTTCATTCGATTAACTTCAAATAAGTCCTATCTTACTCAGAACTATAAATAAAACGGAAGTTATAATTAAAGTCAATAGTAAAAAACGCAAAAAATTAATTATCCTAGTTATAGTAGGTATATTAAGCATGAAGGAACTAAATTAAATATGTTCTTTTTTTTTTTTAATTAAACTAAACTAAATTTGTGTATATCAAGGTACTTGCCTAAGTTTCCATTTTGAAAGATCGGGGGGAGAATAAGTAAAAATATGAATTCTAAAGAAGGAGTTCAATTGAAAGTTTTTGATTTATCAATTATTAACTATTAGATTATAGATTTCACTAACAAAGATAAAGTAAGAGCGGTAGAAAAAAAAACGAAAAAATGGAAGCAAAAGGGGGAAGAAAAGATAATAAGAAATGGCATCGAAGTATTTATTTTAGAATATATATATTTTTCGAATAAGTCAATAAACTCAAATTTATATTGTGATTGTGTTGTGAATCTTTTATTGAATCTTTCTAATTTATCTAACTGATTGGAATTTCAGATAAAACTTGTACCTAGTTGTATTACACAATACAACTTGTATATTTTGTAGATATATATTATTGTTATTATAGAATTCTATTTCGAATTATTTTATATAATATTTTTATATTATTTAATTTTTGAATATTAGTTTTTTATTTTTTTCCATGGGGAGAGATGGCTGAGTGGACGAAAGCGTCGGATTGCTAATCCGTTGTACGATTCATTCGTACCGAGGGTTCGAATCCCTCTCTTTCCGTTTCCATTAATGACTTAATAGTTGATTTATCTTTCGAATTTTTTCAATCTTTTTGATTTTTTCAAAAAAATTACAAATTATATATAATTACAAATATCAAATAGAATTTTTTTCTATTTTTTTTCATCTATTTTTATTTCTAATTTTATAAAATGAAAAATCAAGTAAAGAAACCCCCCTTTATTCTTCGCGTCCAGGATTGCGTCCTGGATCATTAGATAGAAATCCGAAAATGAAGAGAGAAACAAAGAATATCACTACTGTGTAAACAAAGAGTTTGAGAGTAAGCATTGCACAATCTCCAAGATTATTATTATTTTTTTTTTGAAAAAAGAGAATAGAGAATCTATTTTTATACCGCATATCCTATTTTGATACCGAAAACCAAAGAAGGTAGTTTTTAGAAATCGAAAAGAATTTTTTTTATACCCACCTGTGGAGGATCACAATAAGGTTTTTCATTCACGGAAAATCCAAATAGTTAGAATGGTAAAAGGAGGCGATCCGAATCGCGGTTATCCAAGAATTCTCATGTTTGAATCAAGAGTTCATACTGTAAGATTTGTCTGATCTTATCAATTATTAGTATTCGCATCATTTTTCTCGAAAAAATCATTCATTTTTCTAGGACAAGATGAAAGATTTCATCGAAAGCTTACAGCAGCTTGCCAAACAAAGGCTAAGAGAAAAAAGAGTACAGGTATGACTGGCATAAAATCTACGATTGGACTCAAAAAATCGTAGGCTTCAGGTAATTTGACTAAGAAAAAACTACTCGAATAAAGGGCAGAATTAAGACAGATCAAACTTAAGATATTAAGCATAACAGACATTTTGTTTTTAAGATAATTGTATTTTGATTGAGTTCTTCATAGAAGGAAAAAATGAAGAAAATAAAAAAAGAAAGATCAAAAATCCTTCTTTTTTTTTTTTTTTTTGAACTTACTCACTCAACCAAAAAACTTTCCATTCTCTTTTGAGAATAGAAAAAATTCTACTTTCATACAATATCTTAATGTAATTATATGTAATGATCAATAAATTCAGGATAATTCTATATCTACATGCGTCAAAATACTAACAATAGAATCTAATTTTTTCTTTAGCTATTTTGGCTGGAATTGACGAACAATCAATAACAACATTAGTCTTTATTAGTGTAGAATAGAAATCAAAGTGGGGCGTGGCCAAGTGGTAAGGCGTCGGGTTTTGGTCCCGCTATTCGAAGGTTCGAATCCTTCCGTCCCAGAGTAAGGGCATGTGTAATTCTAGTAAATAATTCAAATTGTATTTTTCCGTTTCTAAAGTGTAATATTGGATAGAATTTGATTCTTTCCGCTAATTATTCTAACCAAAATGAATCTTATCTTTTTTTAAATTTCACAAATTCACAAAAAGGGATGATAAGTGTTCAAATGCCGCGCAGATACAACTGAATCTGTTGGGGATTTAGGCAAGATGGGGTTATAGATTACACGAATTTGAATTCCAAAAAAAGGGGGTGTCATATACCCGCCCCTCATATTCATATAGAATAGAAGGAAGTTTGTTATTTTTTTATTCATTCCGGGAAAAGAAATTGTATTTTTCCAATCGATTTTTTCATTTTTATTGTTTTTATTGGATGTAAAACAAATTGGAATTTTTTTTCATTATTGAAATTGAAAAAAAAAAAATGAAAAATAACTTAATATATATTCTAAATCTTATGTGCCGACTGTCCTAACTGAACTAATGACTATTCATGATTCTATAACTTAATCAACCGCATAGCGGTTCCAAATTCGAGGAATGTTATGGTAAAACTTCGTTTGAAACGATGTGGTAGAAAGCAACGTGCGACTTGAAGGACATGATCTGTTGTGGATTCTTATATCCACCATTCTATAATCTAATTAAGGGATGCTCTTGACTCGACATCCTTTGTTCTCCTCCACTCGAACCCGCATTTTTTGTTGGGGTGTGATGGAAATAGTACATGATGGAGCTCGAGTAGAAAGTATTGATTCATTTCTTAAGGGGAAAGGGTCTAGGGTTAATGTTAATCAATAAGTTGGAACAACTTCGTAAGTATATCTTTGACAGAGATACCGAAAGGACCCCAATCAGGCAAGTTTCAAATCTTAAAGGAAATTTTGTTGGGATTGATAAAACCTTTTCGATAAAAATTATATATATCGTGTGGGAATCCGCCGTTCATATGATTCTTTGATAGAAAGAAATAACAAAAAGGTATGTTGCTATCATTTTTGAAAGGATTAAAAATCAACGAAGTAAGGTCTAAACCTAATGATTCAAAACAAAGATAAAAGATTCCGGAACAAGGAAACATCCTTTTATTTTCTATTTTCAATTTGAATTGTCGCACCAATTAACAATTGGATTTGAATCAGAATGCAGAATTCAAATCGATTCTAAATGAGACAAAAAAGGGTATTCGAGACTGCTCAATAAATGAAATGCCAAAGGATTTTTTTTTTTTGGCTATTTGAAAGTTATTTAACTTGAGTTATGAGTATACAAATGATTTTCTTTTTTTAGGAAAGAAAAAGGACTTAATTCTTCATTTAATTCATTTGATGATTTTATGGACTTTTTTGATTTGCCATTCTAATACATAACTTCGAATCATTTTTCTCGAGCCGTACGAGGAGAAAACTTCCTATACGTTTCCAAGGGGGGTTGCTGTTGATCTAATCTATCCCAATGAGCCGTCTATCGAATCGTTGCAATTGATGTTCGGTCCAGAAGAGAGGGAAGAGATCTGCGAAAAGTGGGTTTTTATGATCCAATAAGGAATCAAACTTATTTAAACGTTCCTGCTATTCTATATTTTCTTGAAAAAGGCGCTCAACCTACGGAAACCGTTTATGATATTTTAAAGAGGGCAGAGGTTTTTAAAGAATTTTGACTTAATTAAAGGAAGTTCAATTAATGAAATAAAAAAAAAAAAGAGAGAATGAGGTTCTAGCTTGGTATAACTTTTTTTATTCTTCCTTTTCTATTCATCTATTTATGTAGATTTTTTATGTAGTGCCAATCCAACACAAGTTTTTTTTGTTATACTTAACTTATATTTTTCTCTTTATATTTCAATTTCATAATTTCTATACTATTTCTATTTATTATTAATTATTATTATTAAATTATGAAATGAAATTTTGTTTCTTTTTACATTGTAATTGTAGTAATTGTATTTTTTATATTGACAAGAGTGTATTGAACAAATATAATTAATTCAATCGTGAAGTAAAAATCAATAAAAAGTGGTATGTCTTCTGCCCAATACATAGGTTTTTTTTACTTTATTCAAGGATTCGTTGAATTTGTTGCGATACAAAATTTGTATTCAAAAAAAAGGGATAATATTTTGTCTAGAAATGCTTTTTATTTTATCTAAAAATTTCTTGTATTGTCATCTGATCTCTTTGTTTTTATGTTCAGAATCAATTAGAAAACTTTGTTTGTTGGATTTATTGCTAATTCAAGATTTTGATTACAGATTACAATCAAAGTTTTTTATTTGAATTTTATTTTGATCCCGATTGTATCTACATAACATATCTATTTTGGGGGTTGCTAACTCAACGGTAGAGTACTCGGCTTTTAAGTGCGGCTAGGATCTTTTACATATTTGGATGAAGCAAGGAATTCGTCTACATCATCGGTAGAGTTTATCAGACCACGACTGATCCTGAAAGGAAATGAATGGAAAAAAGAGCATGTCGTATCAATCGAGAATTCGGAGAATATTTCATTCGTACCAAATCGGTACCAAACATTTTTTGAATTGAACGAAATGAATTCGGAAGTTTGGTCGATTGAATAAATGGATCGAGCCCTATGGTTCAAATTCTAGGGAAAGAAAGAGCAACGAGCTTATCTTCGTAATTTGAATGATTACCCGATCTAATTAAACGTTAAAAAAAATTAGTGCCTGATGCGGGAAAGGCTTCTCCCACGA